ATACGGAAATGGATCGAGTAATCTCTTGCTTTATCCACGAAAAGGTATTTCTAGTTTGCATGGTCCAATCATTGATCCCGAAAATTTCTACAATAAAATTAGGCGGGTCGCTAGTAGAGTTCCCTATCCATTATTTTGTTATTTTTTTTTTGATGCTTTGCTTATATACAAAGCAAGAAAGATTATAATTTGATCAGCGACTCTCTTTCATTGAACGATAAATAATTACAAGGGATGGAGATACACGATTTAAATACTGAAAGGTCCAATATTTCAAAAATGTATCTATAAGGACCGGAAGGGTGGAAACAAGAACAGATATAATCTGATCATTATGAGAAAATCCAAAATCTTTGCAGATATAGCCAATCATTAGTTCCCAACCGTGGGTCGAATGGTATCCGGTAAATAATTCAGTTAAAAAAAGAATAGAAAAAGCTTTTATTGTGTCACTTAAATTAGAGAGGAATTCTTTAACCCAAGAGTTAAGAATACCAAGCTCCTCATTACCCAAAAATGAATAACCACTTAGAATAATGAAACAGATTATATTTGTCGAAAAGTGCAAAATCGTATCGATAGAACCCGCATTGTGCGCCTTTAACAATTGGATCGTTTCCTTTTGGATTCCTATACGAAGTTTTTGTAAATGTGTTTCCGGGTATTCTTTTACCATTTCGTCCAACAGGAAGAGTTCCTCTAATTCTATGAATTGTTGTAGAATACTTTTTTCTTGAATATCATTCAACAGAATTTCGGATTGCCTAGTATTCCACCAATGAGTAATCCAGGGTTTCAGACTTTTATTAAAAAGGAGAGAGATCCACCAAGGCAAAAATACTATAGAGGTAAGATAGAGAAGGGGAATTAATACTTTCTTTTTTGCCATTTTTTGCTCTGTGACTTGTTAATCAACCCTACCTCCTTCATTGAATTTATGTGATCTAACTTTTCTATCAAACATGAGTTCCATTATAAAGTAGCGGGCTTTTTCTCTGCTTTTTATTTTGATTCAGTACTTAGTCCTTGAATCTAAAAAGAATCTGCTTCGAATTCGAATGAAATCTATATAATCTATATATTAGAGGGTTTTCTCTATATTATAGAGGTTCCAGATCGATTAAATTCGAAAAAATTGCTCTCTTTCGATAAATGCCTGAAAGGGCTGCTTCAAATATTCAAACTCTATTCAGATTTCGAGACGAAAGAACTCACTTTCTATCAAAATCGAAAATATGTCATAAAATTTCGCGGGTTATCTATATCTAGGCTATCTATACTATATATATAGAGCCCGGGAATAATGGAGAAATTTTATGAAGAATATTATGATGATCAAAACTGAATGAAAAAAAAGACCGAAAGGTTAGCGTTACGGTCTAAGAGCCAGATCCAATAGGTTGGTTTGGTTCTTAAGGAGCACAAAAGAAAGGATAAAGGGTCAATTGACAAAAGAAAGTAGAGAAAATTGACAAGATATGTTCCATCTGTATCTAACGTACCAATTCCAAATATTGAAAAAAAAAAAGAGAAAGTATTTATTCCGAAATGCTTTACTACTTTGTTTGATATATAAGATTAAGATGAGTCTATTATTTCGATTTCTTACTTGTTTTATTATTCAATTGAGTTGATTGACTTTACATTTACAAAAAACTGTGGACAAAAAAAAGGTTTTGTTTTATATTATGCCTCTCCTCCTCTGTATACATATGCTTTACTTTAGCCCGACTGGGCATTTTTAAGAAACTTCAGCTAAGTTATGCTATAGAAATAAAGAGGATTCTTGGCTGGAGTTTTTTTAGTCCTGACGAGACAGAAAGCAATTTCAATTCTTTTTTTCAAAGGCCTTCAATTGGTACACGCAAGAAATAGGCCAATTCGGCAGCTTTTTGCTCAATTTCTCGTGGAGTAAAATTCTCATCAGGACGAGTCAAGGGAACGGCCCCCTGCCCTCTGATTTCCATATAAAGGACACGACGAGCATAAATACCCTCTTTAACTTCTATTTTGATGGACTGAATATCTTTCATAAGGAATCGTAGAAGGATGCGGCGGTCTTTTCCAGGAAACCCCCAACGAAAAATACACACTATTTCTTCTCGTCTATCGAATCGATCATAACCACTGCCTACATTCCAAAAAATTGTGCACCACAAATAGGAACTAATAAAGAAACCCGCGATTCCATAGAAAGACATCACGATTCCTTGTGGAAAAAAAACAATTTGCTGAGCCGGAAATAAAGATATCAAATTCCTACCAAGATAACTCGAAGTTCCAACCAATAAAAACCCTAATGAACCTAAAAACAGGATAAAGGCCCAGAAAAAATTGCTTGTTTTGCGAGACCCCGCTATAAATTCTATCCATATAGATTCTGATCGCCAACTCATACATACTAGATCCAGTTGTTTTTTATTGGAATTGAGAGAATAACCAAAAAGAATTTGCCTTTACTTTTTTGTTTCCGAAGAAACTCTCATCAACTAGCACTATTCTGATGTGAACCTTTAGTAGTAATTCATCGAATTGGTTAGATCGAAAACCCGCCCCATGTATATATATATATCTCTAGTTCTACTAAATCGAATATTCTACTAAATCGATATCCGTGGTATCTAAGTCGTGAAAAAACAAGATACGATTGTGTATCTTGGCCCCAGGCACCATCGGATCTAAGATCTAAAAAATCTTGGTTTTTTCAATATAAAGGGATAAAGAAGCCATTGCAATTGCCGGAAGTACTAGGGCCACTAAAGGCACAAAAATGGATGGAGTTGTCATAGAATGGGTACCTCAATTTAATATTTGTACCTGTTATTGGTATAATTTTTATATTCTTAGTTAGAAAGATATCTTATAATAATTATATTCTAATTCGTATATTATACTAAGTCTATCTAAACGAGTATATATATATCTAATAAGTGCAAGGAAAGTAGACTGAAATAAATGGACTTGCCCCATCGGAAATATATGATAAGTCACTTTCTTTATTCTTCTTACTTTCTTTTTATTCTTCTTCGATTTCTCTTGTTTTTTTGTCGTTGAAGTGGAATTAAAAAAAAGTTAAAAAAGAAAGAGTTTATTAAAAATTCTCTAAGGATTCGATTTGTTAGAATCCAACAGGGATTTTCAGTAAAAAAAAAAAGAAAATCGAATTCTCGCAATATATAAAAAGCTGCAAAATCCTATAACCCCTCTATCTATATTTTTCCCTATTTTTTTATCTATACCTATACAAGAGAGGAAGATGAAATTCGTTTTCTTTGTCTCACCGAATTCTAATTTGATTTCTCGGGAGGAAAAATTCACTTTTCATCTTCTTGATAAGGCAAAAACCCGTGCAGTTGAAATAACTCACTCAGAACGACTTTTAAAAGCGTACGTGGTACGATTAGATCAAATAAACCTTTAGGGAATAAATATTCAGTCTCCTGTGAACCCTCGGGCACTGGTTTCTTCAATGTTTCTTCAATTACTCTTTTACCCGCAAATGCAATATAGGCATTGGGTTCGGCAATAATGATATCCCCCAACATACCAAAACTAGCAGTTACTCCACCAGTAGTAGGAGATGTAAGAATTGATATATAGAATAACTTTTTCTTTAATTGATAATCATATAACGCGGAAGATATTTTAGCCATTTGCATCAAGCTCAAACTTCCTTCTTGCATACGTGCTCCGCCAGAAGCGCACACTATAATAAGTGGTAAAGATTTATTGGTAGCATATTCGATCAAACGGGTGATTTTCTCCCCTACTACGGATCCCATACTACCCCCGATAAACTCAAAATCCATGACCCCAATTGCTATAGGAATACCGTTTAGTTGACCTGTGCCTGTTTGAACAGCCTCAGTTAATCCTGTGTTTCTTTGATAAGAATCAAGACGATCGCTATAAGATTCCTCTTCATAATCAGATTCCTCTTCAGAATGAGATTTCTCTTCAGAATGAGATTCCTCTTCAGAATGAGATTCCTCTTCAGAATGAGATTTCTCTTCAGAATCAAATCCGTTTTCAAAATCGGTAGAAAGTGGACCAAAAAATAGAAGATCTTCTTCAGAATCAGATTCCTCTTCAGAATGAGATTTCTCTTCAGAATGAGATTTCTCTTCAGAATCAGATCCGTTTTCAAAATCGGTAGAAAGTGGACCAAAAAATAGAAGATCTTCTGCAGAATCAGCTTCCTCTTCAGAATGAAATTCAACGAGATCTATAGGGATCATGTCTTCATCCATAGGAGCCCAAGTACCGGGATCAATCGAAAGTTCGATTCTATCTGAACTACTCATTTTCAAATGATATCCACATTGTTCACAAATATACATTTTTGACTTAAAAAGTCTCTTATAATTGTTTGTATAGCAATTTTCGCATGTAACCCACAAATGTCTGTATTTTTCAAAAGGACTACTGCTTTTTTCAGTTACATCACGGATTTTAGAACGAAGATAAGAGTCAATACAACTATTAATGTGATTATCCCAACTATAGTTCCTATCGTACAAGTAAGCATCATAGTGGGGATCGTCACTTTTAGATATATTATTCATATAACTAGGATCGCAATAACTAGAAAAAGCACTACTCAAAACCGAATAAAAAGAACTACTCAACCAAGAATGATCATTGTCAATCTCAAAAATTTGATTTTCAATATCAAAATATATCGAATAACTATCCCGATTACTATCCCGAATTAAAAGGGTGGAATCAGAAATGAAATTCCGAATGTTTTTGACGTCGATTAAATTATCAACATTACGGTAATAACTAGAACTGCCGCTCGAACTCCAGTTTTTATCTGTATCCTTTATAACTGGGTCTTCGCTTACACCACTAGTATTTTCAAGAGGACCAAGGCTATCCATGGATTTACTTAGTCCACATCTGTATTCTAATTCTTCCTTAGCCAACATGGAATTAAACCACGATTTTTCCATCAAGTTTCCCCCTTTCCTCTGAAATTCCTCTTACAATAGATGAAT